TAAAGTGAAAGTTCTGTATTAGTTCATGTATTTCTTCTTCCTTTTCTGAAGACCAAGGGAACGAGCTGCCAAAGAGTCATTCGTTCTTGTCTCCTTGTTCTTGATCAAAGAAGTTCTTACTCCGTCAGTAGTGAAGTAGCAGAGTCGATTTCGTTCAGGGAGTTGATGCGGTGGAAGACTACCAGTAGCTATCCGTCGCTGGCTTACCAGCAGCTAAGGAAGGAAAATAGTTCTATCACTGGTCCAATGGGGCGGCGTTGCTAGAGGAGTTCTACTATCCCTTCACTGGTCGACTGGGGGCTGCTAAGCAATCGTCGTGGCTTGTTCTCTCACTCGACGCGTCTGTAGCTAAGGGAGCTTCTCTCCTTCTTCGTCGAATCGGGAAACTTACCCTTCTTCGCAAAATAATCACTAAGGAAATCTATCTTTCTTCCGCTTACACGGCCTGAAAACGTGGCTAAAAAAGGCTTAATTTAAATTAGCTTTCAGTGACTTCTCGTCAAAAGTGTACTCAAGAGCTAAAGCTCTCCTGTCCGTTCGTTTGCCCTTTCTCCTCGGCTTGTCTCTTGCTTTGTCTTTCATCTTTCTTCAGTTGTTGTTCCTTTACTTCATAGTTAGTGGAACTAGATTTCCTTCTAAAAACTGAGTACATTCTCCTCCTAGAGCTCATTTATTATGAGTTTAGTTGTTTCAGTTGAGGTTATTTTGACTTCCCTTGCCTTGTTGCTTGGCTTTATTTCTTTCTTGGTAACCAACTTGCTGGCAGCAGCCGAGGGGCGAAGCGAGTTTCTTTTTCCTTTCGGCCTCTTCAAGAGTATTTGTCTTTCAGCTCCTTTGTTTAGTTCATAGTTAGTGGAAGATTCTCTTCTTTGTTGCTGAGTTCTTTGTCTAGGCCAAACTAGCTTCCGGAAGAGACTAATTGAACTCCTCACTCGTCCAACTCGTCGAAACTTTATAATTAGTTCGCTTGTTGGAATCGCTCGTTAGTTTGCTGAATCGTTCAAACTTGCTAACCTAATCTGCATTTCTTGCCTCCTCTTGATACATACCATTTGGCGACGTCGAAATAGATGGTGTGAGAAAGGCATTTTAGCATGATGGGTGTGTTGATTTTGAAAAGTTCTGTTAGGTTCTTAGTAGCAATCGGCGACCTTTTCTTCTTTTACTTCACATAGCTTTTCGTCTCTTTGATAGCTGGAAGTTCTCCAAAAGTATGAAAAGCTGGAGGGCTTTGTACCATCCATTCCAGTGTGGTTGGATTCTGTTCAACAGCCCAAGGACTTGGAGCACATCTTTTGTTCTTTCCACTGCTTGAAGTGATTGTTACGACCACGAAGAAACGACAAATCCCAACTACGGATATATAAGAGCCAAAACTGCTAAGGGCATTCCATCCAGCGTAAGCATCTGGATAATCTGGAATGCGACGTGGCATACCCGAAAGCCCTAAGAAATGCATAGGAAAGAAGGTCAGATTAACCCCGAAAAAAGTGATCCAAAAATGGATTTGACCTAAAGTTTCAGGGTATGTCCGACCAAAGATTTTACCTACCCAATAGTGAAATCCTGCAAATAAAGCAAAAACGGCTCCCATAGAAAGTACATAATGGAAATGTGCAACCACATAATAAGTATCATGTAGAGCAATGTCTAGCCCAGAATTTGCCAAAACTATTCCCGTGAGTCCTCCTATGGTGAACAAAAAGATGAACCCTACAGCAAATAACATGGGTGTTTTGTATTGTATCGAACCCCCCCACATGGTAGCGATCCAACTAAAGATTTTGATTCCAGTGGGGACAGCTATAATCATGGTAGCTGCGGTGAAGTAGGCACGGGTATCAACGTCTAAGCCCACAGTAAACATATGATGAGCCCAAACAAGAAATCCAAGGACGCCTATACTGATCATGGCATAAACCATGCCTAGATACCCGAAAACCGGTTTTCCCGAAAAAGTGGAAACGATATGACTTATGATACCGGATCCAGGCAGAATGAGGATGTAAACTTCAGGGTGCTTCTCTCTTCTACTAATAGAAGCGGATGAATAGAAGAAAGGTGGACTATATCATCAACTTATTCCATTTGTCTAGGAAAGCTAGCCATGCTTTATGGTGAATACTGTCAGGTTTAAATGCTTTGAGATTGTAAAGACTGTAATATTCCTCAATAAGGAAGAATCGTCGTGATTTATGACTTCGGAAAGTATTTGATTTAAAGTAATCTAGCATCATGATAACATCTTTTCTACTTTGTATAGACCATTGATAGTAACCATTTTGACTACTATCAAAGTAGAAACTTCCTCCAAATACTACCTTATAAGACTCTACATCTTGTAGAAGTTTATTAGTTACTCGAATACTTAGTTGAGGTAGTCCATGCTTCATAGCTATAGTAATAGTACCATCAGCATCAAAGAATCCTGCAAACCAATTTGATTTGATTGAGCATCTAGTGGAATAGGTAGAATTACGGTCCAGTACTTGACAGACACGATGTAGTTGAAGTAGTCGTGCTGAATGTCGAATATGACCATTTCTACAATTCATTAGTTTAATCATACCAAGGTGATTATGTAGTCGATAACGATAAGCTTTAGCACCTGCTCGCATTTTAATACTTCCACCAAGCATATGTTGGATATATCGTAGTAGTGGTAGATCTTCAAGTCCCATAGTAATTTCAAGAGAAGTATATCCTTTTTTACTAACTTGAATACTTCCATCACCATCGATAATTCCAGCTAGCCACTCACAGAAGGATTTAGGATAAGTTGTTGCGCGTGTAGTCTCTGAGGTTCCTACTAGACTGCTTTTATGTCGTTGGTTACCTGCTGATTGTGTCTTAGATACCCCATTTTTACTAGAAAACCACTTATGAACATAGTAGGAGTACCATTAAGCAGACAGTCCCAGCATATAGCGCAATGCGTATTCAGATTTGAATCTGAAAAGGGCCATTTAAAACCGAAGAACCGAAAGAGATGCTGGTATAATATTGGGTCTCCCCCTCCAGCAGGATCAAAAAAGGTTGTATTAAAGTTTCGATCAGTTAATAACATGGTAATTGCCCCTGCCAGTACCGGAAGTGATAATAAAAGTGGGAATGCTGTCACTAGAACGGACCAAACAAATAGGGGTGATCTATGCATAGTCATTCCAGGTCCACGCATGTTGGAGATTGTTGTTATAAAATTGATAGAACCTAAAATGGATGAAACACCAGATAGATGAAGACTAGAAATTGCTAAATCAACTGCTCCTCCAGAATGGCTGGTAATACCACTTAAGGGCGGATAGACCGTCCACCCAGTTCCGCTACCCACTTCTACTAAGGCTGAGCTTAATAGGAGCAAGAGACTTGGTGGCAACAACCAGAATGAAATATTATTTAATCGTGGAAATGCCATGTCAGGCGCACCTATCAGAATCGGAACAGACCAATTACCAGATCCACCTATCATCGCCGGCATAACCATAAAAAAGATCATTAAAAAGGCGTGAGCCGTTATTAAAACATTATAAAGTTGATGATTCCCACCAAGAATTTGATCGCCGGGGCGTGCTAATTCCATACGAATCAGTACTGAAAAGCATGTGCCCATCACTCCAGCAATGGCACCGAAGATGAAATATAGAGTCCCTATATCTTTGTGGTTAGTGGAGAAAAGCCATCGAACCAGATATTTCATAGTTGATTTACTTTATTTGTAAAAAGGTTCCGCTCCCCTAATGAAGAGAGACTTGTCTTGGATACTGCAAGCCTTGGTTTTTCCAAGAATTCACGATTTGGGAGAAAGCTTAGGTCGAGAAAGTCAACAAGAAAGATCCCTCACTATACACTTTCGAAATCTCATTCATGGATAGGTCACAAAGAAGTCAATAAATGGTTCTTAGACACCGGTTACCGGCTTTGCGGGATCGCCTTACAAGGACCTGATCCACTCTAGGCTAGGCTCTATGGGCGGTGCTGTATTGATCCGATTTCAGACTTGAATGAAGACATCTTCTTCTCTTAAGAGATTTCATTTGATCATTCTGGTGCTTACTTTTCTCTTCAACTCCTCTCCTATGAAGGGAAGTCAGTCTTTAGCTGCTTTAACTGCTTTCCCTCAATACCAGTATAGTATCCTAGCTTCACTCCTCTTTCTTCCCCGATGTCAATTGATCATGATGTCTCTCTTCGTGCCATTGCAAGGAACATTTCTTCCTAGAATCGTCTAAAGGTGGCGCTTTCTACTAGGATAGGTTAAACTACCAGCTTCTGCCTATAGTCCCGTCCGTGCTTTTACTCGGATAGGGCCTATTTGATTACATTCCTTTCTTCTTCTGGGGTGAACTTGTTCCATTGCCCGATTCAAGGAATGGTTCTGTCTCGTGGAATGGTTTCAGGGTTGTCCACCTACGACGAGCTAGGAGCGAATTCGTCTATCTAAATGCATATCTATGATTCTTTTCTCCTTAGGCCGGGGCTGTTAGTTTCCCCTTTATTGAGACATTGAGATGTGATCCAAGTACCACAACACCGTCTTTGGGGCATAAAGTAGATTTCCCTTCTCTTTCCCCTGGGAGATGTAATCAAAGGACCAAAAACCCATATCATATTGGCTGTTAGACTCGTTCTTCTTGAGTTAAAGTGCTTCCTATCGTTTGTCTGCTTGAAAGCTGACATTGAGTGTGCACCTTGGGAATACTTGAGTTTGGAGAACTTCTCCTTTCTATGGGAAAGGTTTCCAATACGGATTCTGCCGTTGTCGAGCAACAAAGCGGATGATGATCCCTAATCAAGAGTTTGGTCCTAGCTTTTCGATTTCATCTTAAGTTCTGTCCTCGCAAAGATATGAGGGCGTTTTTGTACCCCAGGGCGGATACGGATACAGGTGCCCCAGATTGAGCATTATATTTCCTTCCCTTTTACAATACAAGTTCATCTGCATCGGATTCAGGCGCAGGAACAGGCACACTGGAGCTTGGAATCTTGCTGAAGTTCTTTAATAAGGTATTTTTGATTTCGAAAATGAGAACCATATATTAGAACATTGCCCGAGATGATCCATTGAGTGGGTCGCACTTAAGACTTGGATTATCAATGCCTTAAGCGCATTACGGATTTGAGTTCTTGACTAGTTCACTCGCTCTTACCGTTGGTCGTTCACGTCTTTATGTTTGCTGAGGACTTGTCGTTGGGCCTACGGTTTCTTAAATTCAAAATTGACTGGTTCGCTACTACAGGAGAGGGGGAACCCTTTCCGTCCCCATCCCGCTCTCATTACAGACTGCGCTACGTCTTCAAATCTCTTTCCTTGGAGTCCCACTACAAAACCTGAAGTGAAGCTTTAAGTGAACACAGCTCGCTCGCCTTCTGATTATAATCCGTGCTCGCAGTTCCTATCTGCGCCTTCTAGCGTTCAATCTCCACTTGAATTTGACTAGTCCCGGCGCGGCGAAATATAAGAAAAGTGATGAAAGACCCTCTTTTTTGCTTCTTCATGTTGATAGTTAGTTTCATTTTTTTTCCATAACATAATATGGATTGATTGAGAAAAAACGAGTTCCGCCCTTTTCCTCTAAAAACGAGGAGAGACTTTTATTGTAGTCACGTGCCTTGGTTTTTCCAAGGAAGAGGATGAAGCTCGACCTAAGCTTGATTTAGGTCGAGTCGGCTACCTAGAAAGAAAGATCCCTCACGGAACACATTCCCAATCAGTCAAAGCTTTGAAGTAAACATTGATTTCTCGATTCAACTGGTGATTGATTTATCTTTTCTTTTTCAGACCGGCGCTGCTATTGGCATAACAACCGGTACACCATAGGTTGGCCCAAAACCCAGTCCTCTCAATTCAAACGAGCCCCGCGGATGAATCGGCATCTATTCTCTACTCCTTAGCGCTTGTGCTTCTCTTAATCAGTATAGAAGTCCCGAGTTCCGTCACACAACTAGATAAGCTAAAGAAAGCGGAAGTGATAGAATAGATAATTTTATAGCCAGAGTTACATATCGTTCGAAATGGGGGTATTCAGTTGGTCAAGGAGGCGAAATCTTAAGTTGACCTATCCCATCGGTATATCCAATATCTTCAGATGTGGTGGATTCCACCCCCTAAGACTAGGAGCCTTTAGCAAACCTTACACAGGCAAGAAGAATACATATATACTGAAAGCGTAGGGTCCAATATCGGTAGTTAAGAAAAGGTTTAGCTATGTTCCGCTTCGCGCCCTCACTTGAGGAAGGATTGCCAGTCGTCTAAACAATCTCTATCCATAGGCTAGAGGAATGACTTTCAAAGAAGAACTCATGCTGGTAAAATGCCAACGTCCACACACGGAAAGGCTAAGGCTAATAATTGGTCTGCAGCTAAAGTTGTTCTGGCATAACATGCTTTCTCTGCAGCTAATGTAAATGGAGTTCTTGCTTGGTTCTGCTGCTAATGCAGCTAATAGGCCGCGTTCTTCTTTCCTGTCTTTCCCTGGAACAAGAGTGAAAGAAGAAGAGTCAAATTCGAGAAAAAGAGCCGATTGTATGGGAAATACTTCAAGAAGTTATGCAGGGGCTTCCTGTATTGCTGAATAGAGCGCCCTCTACTCTGCATAGATTAGGCATACAGGCATTCCTGACCTACCACTACCAGCCTGAGGTCCCCCTCTATCTATCCGGGATTACCTTCATTCCTTTCAATATCCGAATTGTTTTCATGGGATCTGTTGCAGTCAAACCTTCGTTCCCATAGCCTCGCTCATCTGCACCCCTTACTAGTGAAAGCTTATCTTCTGATCTTTTTCCACTCCTGGCTTCGCCGCCTCGACATTCTCAATCAAAAAAAGAATCTACTTCCGAGTTTCGGAACTTACTTTCTTTTCTAAGGTATGTCTGTGCGTGTCTAAAGTATGGATCCCCCAGTTCTTCCTTTTCACTTAGTAGAGGATTCCACTAGGTAGGAAGTAGAGTTAACTGGCCAACACTTTCCAGCAAGACCGAGCGCGGCTATCAACCAACCTCACTTCTCGCCAAGCAACATAGAAGCATAACTCGTATTTCACCCTGTAACAACACAAAGTGTGGACGAACTGCCTTGAATCGATCCCACCTTACGCCTCTCTACATCCACGCCCTTTTCGATATCATGTAGAGCATTCTCTTTTGGCATAGGAGCCTTCTAGGCCTACTTACTCTCATCTAAAAGGGCATATCGAGATCCCTTAGCCCACAAAGCCCTTTACTTTCCTTCTCTGCTTCGCACCATCGTTACACTCACCCTTCGTTACCCAGCCCATCGCTAACGCTCAGCTTCGTCTGACCTCTTTCTCTAGACTTCCCTATCCCCGAAGACAGAGCCGAGGACAGAAGGAAAGGATAGCTGTTCAAGTCACGTAGCCCCGTTAAGAGCTAGATTTAGGTTAGGATCGTTCAGTTGCACAACGGAATCTATATCTGAAGGGTCGGAGTATTCCTATCATAGGCAAGACGCGTTTTCCTATAGAAGTAGAGACCTGCCCCGACTTGACCGATAGCGATAGAGGAGTTAGAGTTGGAAAAGGGTTCGGCCTGAGCTATAAGACCTACTTTCTATAACAGAACATCCTATAGCATCTATAAGAGGAGGAATTAAGGGTTCTAGATAGAGCACCCTTTCGCCATCTCTTTGCTTTTAGAGGTAAACCGTCGTACCAACGAGCTCTAGACTACGCGTAGACGTATTATCTCATAAAAGATCAAGACCGGGACAAGAGCAACGGAATACCTTCCCTCATAGCTTGCTTTCGCCACTGACCTATCCAATTCGTGAGGCTTTTTCCCGAGAAGACAGAAGGAATAATCGTCTGTAGCTGGCAAATGCCAATGCCTCCATCTTGAAATCTTAACATCGAGTTAAAGATAAAGATTAGAGTGTGATCTCACCCAGTTCTTGAATCCGCTAAAAGGAATCAAATCTCAATATTCTCTTGAATCTGACTCAATTAAATTTCTTCCTGATCTTAGGCTGAGACGAGGTTACCGGCCCGCAGACCCCATTTCGGAGCCATAGTAGTAGTGGGCATATTGGTCCCGTCAGTTTCTCAATCGAAGGAAGATCAAAGGGAGCGAGAGGAAAGAATCCAAAGTAGAAACGCACTAGCAGAATGGGTACCACCGTCAAAACGGATTGAGAGGCCTGTTTAGTGAAACGAGAAGGCATGTTTGGCTGCCTTCGAAGGTAAGGTGATCTATCATGAGTGGGTCTAACGGGCTTTGTAGGGAGCACACAACTTCTCTTCTTCCCTCTCTAGAAAAGCCCCAACTCTTGGTTTTCGCTCGCAACACAACAGTTCGTTCGATCTATTAACTTAGTGAACATCACTTTTTATGTTATGTACGAGTTAATTCGTGCCTATTTTCGAAGAGAAGGTACTGGGTAGCGATTACCAGTTTCTGTTGTAGACAAAGAAATCCATGACCAGTCGAAACTTCCATAAGAAAGACCTGCAAACCCTCGTGTTGATTGTACCAATCCCATCTCTCTGAGTCTGCGAATCTACTCTATTGTCCTTTCATCGGGCTTCGCTCGACTTGTTCTTTCGTCCGTTCTCGAGCTCCGGAATGAACAATTAGGTGCCTGTGATCTATCGTCAACCTATTGAAAAGCGGGTTTTAGCCTCGATTACATAGCCATAGAATCAAACAGTGGTTGCGATGAACCAAGCAATGCTGTCTAAGGACCCTGCTCTCAATAACTGCAAGCTGTCGCTTACTTGCCCCGCTCCGATTTGAATCTATGATCTTAACTTTCTTGGACAGATAGGCGTGCTTCCTGATGAAATGAATGGATATCTGATGCTGCATTCCCAGCTCTCGAATCAAGCTCTTCGGCGATCCTTGAAAACAGCAATTAGTCTTTAGGCACTTCCTTACTTGTGAATTCGTACCTGTAATCTTCACTTCCTAGGGTAGATAGACATACTTCCTGCTAAGATGGATGGCTTTCTTTGTTGCACCTCCACTTGAAAGACGGCTGTCAACTTCAACTCTTTGAGGGATTTGCTTTCTCCTGACCCTCAATCCAAAAGGTTTGGCGTTGCAGTTGATACTTTCGATAGCTTTGATCCTCTCTTGCACGATACTTTCCAGAAAAGAAAACCCAAGTTTATGATGCCTCACATGGTCTGGTATCCCCCAACTCTACTCAAGGTGGTTAAGAAGCAAGGCATTCAAGTCCAAGAAATTGAGAGCGCGGTGACTACCTGACGAACCCGAAGTTGACTAAAAAGAAGGGGCAATTGTCAATGTCTCACCTCAGGAGCAGAAAGCATACTATGGTGGAAGATCCCATTGAGTTCATTATTGAAGATCTGACCGTCGCTACGAGACTTCCGTTCTAAAACAGCCTGGACGAGGCTCTACCTAATTGCTAGAAAGTAAGAAAGTATAGGGTCCAAATTGGATAAAGAAGCACTACGCTTTGCAAGGGCGCCAACCACTAGGTTGTAACGACCAGAACAAGATTAAGTTTGTGTTCAGTCCATTGGGCATGGGTATCCTCCTGACTAAAACGATTCAAATCCGTAAGTTCCGCCCTAAGGTGACCAATCTTTTTTATTCTTTCTCAACTGCCTAGTATGTTGTTTCAAGAACACTGGACTGTAACTCTATTGGCGAGAGAAGAGGAGGACTTATAAGCAGCTTTCCTCCCCAACCACATTAAGCATTTTGATTCACTTTTAGATTCCAGTGAACGAGAAAGTTTTTGTGACCCTAGGTCTAATTCCGAAGCTTCAGCGGTGGATTCACGAGCCCAATGAGTTGGTCAACGGGATTCGCTTTCAGATTGATCCCCAGTTGAAGGAGGGTCAGAACCCAGAGATAAGAGTTGTTGTAGATAGAGGGATGAGCCTGTCGAATAACAAGAATCAGTCCTCGCATTTCTACTATTAAAGGTAATAAGACTGCTCCTTTGCTGCTTCTCTAACACTTTGTTCTGGTTGATTCACATATCTTTTTTATAAGCTGGTTAGGAGGACTCTGTCGATGACCGGTAGTTAGACCCATAACTTTGCTTTAGTACCCTTCTTTTTAAGACATGCTGTGACACAAGGGCGGGCTTAGGTGTCTCTGAGGACAAGATATGCGACAGCTTCCAAATGATGTATTGAAGGAAAAAGCCACAAAGTGGGATCTCGGGAACAGCCATCTCAAACAAAAGAAGTAAGTTCTTGATCATTTCCATGGGAATGTGATTTTAGCGGTTACGAACTCTCCTTTGGATAACTTATATGTCAGCATAATGGCAGAAAACGTACCCCTCATAGGTAGCTTTATGACTACCACTTTAGCCCTTCGCCTGCCTGGCTTATTGGAAGAACCTAAAAATTCTCTTATCCTCTTTCGGGTCAGCCTGTAAGGCGTAGAATAAGTAGAGCCTGATGCGCTCCCTTAGTAATCGAAGCGCCGTTGGTCAGATTGAATTCCTGCCCTTCTTTCTGTAAGCGACCCAGAGCTACTGTGAGCCGGTTTCCCCAACGTCGAAGGGGAATTCCAATGTTCAATTGCCCCTTTTCTTCGTTCAAAGCAACAAGTAGACCCAGCACTTGGAGGTTCCCAGGAGTCTGCTTAGTGGCGCTCCTCCCCCGTAAAATCTCCCTGGACGTAAACTCCAGTCTGAACCCACTAAAGGTATGAACCAGGGTTTCTCTGAGCAGTTTCACCACCTCTAAGATCTCCCCGAATACCTAAATCATAGAAAAAGTGAAATATTTTATAGGATCCGTTTCGGAAACATGGAATGTCAGAGAAATTCAAATTATGTGAGGCTTAGAAAGAAGTCCTGCGTAGAGTCCAGGGAGAGCCTATTTTTCTTTTTTCTCTAGTTACCCTTTTTCCTTCTCAAACAACGCGTTTGATTTCCTTCCTTATATCAAATTCCATCTTTCTTTTCTAAACACACCTTTCAGGGATTGGTACTGGCCACCCGATTTACTAGCTCGTAGTATTACTTGTTCTGTAAAGATATATGACTGGTGTGTGAAAGTGTAGTCCTTTGGTTCATGTTTCGTAATATCTGTAGAGGAGCAAGAGTACGAGTTCCTTTGCCAACCGGACTAGCCGAGCTGATGAGCATCGTTGATACCATCCTTTATAAGTACTTGTTAGCTATCCACCTTCTGTACACCTTCCTTAATAGAACAGGCCTTGTTAGATGAGCCTATATGCATTGAATAGAAGACTGGAAGGGCATGAGTCGGGTAGCAGCCAATACCAGTAATTTCTTAAGAAAAAGTAGATCATCATGGGATTTTGCAAGGGAAATAGCAGCAAACACATGGGCCAGATAGGTGCGTAATGCACGATGCAGTCGATACATCTGAGTGGAGGAGAGAGTGGCCTATAGGTCCTCTATCTCGGTCAGGTTTGGAAAGAGCCTTAAGAGCGAAGTGTCCATCCTAATAGAAGCGTGTTCCTTAACTACTATATCCGTGGTTTCCCTAGCGAGAGTTGAATAGCTACTCCTACTATAAGACTCGAAACTGGAAATCGACTAGCACCATATGCTATCCCGAACTCGAACTAGCACGAGAAAAAGGAAAGCGACAATTACCCTTGAAGTCACTTCGTTCGCTCCCTTTTGAATCACAAATTCAAAGAGATACCCGGCAAACGACATCCTTACATGCCCCTTCCCTCGTCTTGGGAGATGAGAGTTCCCTTAATATCATCAAGCACTTCCTCTTTCCCTTTATCCGAGATATAGTTTTATTATAACCAGGGCAGGACATAGACGGAGGGTTTTTACTACTCGCCGGTCTTACCCAATAGCTTCGCTCCGCTTCCTTCCCAGATCGGAAAATTGCGTAGAGTGAGATGCAGCTCTTTGTTGGGTCAGCAGTTGAACTCGTTGCCGAAGACCTTGAAGCTGCTCTTGCTGACTTCCTTCCCGTGGGACTTTCCGGGGAAATGGGCTCCGATCCTCTTTCTATTCTATAGCTGTCTATTGAATAGAAGTCGGTGCCAGTGGAAGAATGGAATCAAAAACCAAGCTCCTTCTGCTTTTCGTTCGAGTGCTGGAAAAAAGCATATAGCCGCTGTTATGTTAGGAAAAAGACGCTCTTTGAAAGGAAAGGAAGACGAGTATTACGCTTCTTCAGCCAATGCCAATAATGGGACGAGATTCCACTTAATCGCCTTTTTTCCGGCCAAACGAGTATTTGAATATCTTATAGAAAGGTATGCTGACCGGCCCTTTTCCCTTATGTTAGGCCTGAGCTCCTGCTGTCTAGCTAACCCCCTCGCCCTCTCCTTACTAAGAGCGCTTTGGGTTAGGATCAAGGGTTCCCTGTCAAGGAAGCATTTATCTGCCCCGACTCTACTAGTTGAATACGAGGGCGCCAAGCAAGATGTGAGACCTAAGGAAAGAAGCCTAGAAAACGTTAGAGGGCTGTAACTCAAGGCTAAGGCATAGTAAAAGGTCGCTTCAGGACCAGGTGGTGAAGAATCCAAGACCAGTAGAAGTAGGGGCTGGGGCTGTGCACAATCAAAGAGGAGTGAAGCCGCTCAACTGAGCGTACCCAACTTTTTTCCCGAAAGAGATAGATGGAACTAGCTCTAACGTCTCTGATCGACTTACCCCTGAGTCTCGGTTCAGCCTGATCCGGACTAGATCAGTTCTGTCTTTGGCTTGCATATGTTCAGTTCAATGATCATTGTACACGAGAATATTTGAATAAAGGAAATAAGTAGATCCAGACTTCGTCTAATTCATTCTTCTTTTTGTCTTTGCAAAGCGTAAACTCATAGACTTTCTTCTTTCCCCGAAGGTCTATCCCATAGGAATTGGACTCATAGTACGTGCTCTACGCGATACACAGATAGATCGAATAGCCGGAGTACGGTAGGAGTGGACTGCTGCCAAGGCTTCGAACAAGGGAATAGACTAAGGGACAGTTTGGGACCCATGTAAAGAATTTGACCTGCCACCACTTATCCGATAGGGATCCTAGACCCGGTAAAGCATGAACTCCAACTGATGCCCTGACTCCGACTCTAGGAGAAGGGGATTACTTCGCTGCGGGTCAGTTGGAAAAACCCAGCCTTTGTCCTTCACCACAAAACAAATAATGGAATGGTAAGCCAACTAATTGACGACTATACAAGCTGTATACCGGTCGATAGACCGATGAGACCTCTGTTTGATCTTCCAAATCCATTTGAATACAACTATTTGAAACTAGAAGAGAAGGAAGTACCAAGAAAAAAGTATTATTAGCGAGGAGATAGTCGAAATCACCTTAGTTTTTCCGTAGGTTGGAATGAATAAATTGATGATTCCCCTTTCTCTCACCGCAAGACGTAGTCTTTTCAAATGATTTGATTCCCACCTAAGCTAAGCGCCCCCCTTTGCCAAGGTTAGTTGAGTTGGTCTGATTAGACACGAGCTGGAATTCTCACATTAGTGTGTGGCTAAAGCCAATAGTTATGGTTTTTCTAATTCGCACTGATATAGGAATAAGCGACTTGAGCGACCACAGATGATTCAACTGGTTAGTTCGCGTCCGTACTTGCTTCTCCTTTTTTTCCATCCTTTCTCGTTCACTTTCACACACAGGCTTCATGCTTTCTTGCCCTCAACCAAAGGGCAATCGGGGAATGAGCAAGTACATAGCACGAAAGAAGGTTGTAGCGGCGCTGGAACATCTCCATGTTGAGACGGCAGATGAAAAGGAGGTGAATCAGAGGGAGAGATCGATGCTCTTGAACTTGATAGATATGGCAAAAGCCCTTAGTTAAGGGATGATTTGTAGATCGGATCTCGTCTCTTAGAAAATGCCATCGACTGCTCTGAAAAGTGTGCCAAAGTCCGTCCTGTAATGACTGACTAAACAGATGGTATTGAATCGAACTAAGGGATGGTGCCGTACCAGCGGTCACCGGTTAGGCCAACAGGAACATATAGACCAATCACTAAGAGAAAGACCGATCATCCGTAGTTGAAGATGGTGGGGACACTACATCTCAAGCGAGTGCCCATAGATCAGACAATCGTAACATAGCTATAGATAAAGAAACTCGTGATTCAGTCAATCCAATACGTTTACTAGATACATCTCCAACTCCCTTTTATTAGTCTCCTGTCCCTCATGTGACTTCCACGCTGATCAAAGAAGAGGGCGCGCAGCGGAACCACATCATTTATAATTGAATACATTTTTTCCCATCACAAAGTAGACAAGAGCTCGAGCTAAGGCTACTGAGACTGCAAAGATGAATGCAAAGAAAGGCTAGTTCGACGGCCCCGGAACAACGATTCTATATTCTATATAATATAGAACGCCGGTCCACTCCTAAGCTTCCGGCATTGCGAGAAAGTGTTGACAGAGTGAAAGGCACCACATCGAAGAAGGAATATGAAATTTCTAGTTACCTTAAAGTCTCACTTCTTTTTTGAACCCTAGAGTTGGTGCGCGGCTTGGTGCCATCTAAAAGAATTGCGATTGAAGACCCCTAGCAATGGTGTCTATCGTGAGGTACCTCTTTAAGTCGTTTCACCTCTATTCCCTATAAAGCTTCTCTTAGGAGAATCCCTTCGCTACACTCGACTAAAGACACCTACGAACTCACTCATAAGGAAACTCGTCAAGTAGTCGAGCCATTTTACAAACTAAAGCAACCTTAGTGATGAAACGTAAACATCCACAGAGCTAGAACTTGCACCACTGGCCGCTTGTGGCTCCAATTCATCAGTGGATGTAGCATTATCCGGATGCAAACATGAAAATGAGTTCTTAATCGGTATGTATATAGTAGTCATTATTAATTGAAATCTCTTTGAAAGCGACTTCATCGGCTCTAGGCAACCCTATCGCTCCTACTGCCTTGACCTTGACCGCGCAGTAGTATCGCTCAGTCCGATACTGATTTGTTCCTACGTACAGGAAAGACGTCCTTTTTACACAAGCTAATTAAAGTGCCACAGCTACTTCTCTAAGACTAGCAGCATTTTTCCACTTCTCTGACTCTGAAGACGTCGAA